GTTGATAGTTGAATATCTTATTTTATTCGATTTTTTGAATTGGTTTATTTTACAGTAGCCAATGCTAGTCACAATTGAAATTTCAACGAACTTAGTCAATGAGCTATAATGAGTTCTAAAGATCTATTTCTATCTATATCTATATATATATATATAGATAGATAAAAATAGATCTTTAGAAAAGAAAAAGGGCGAACGACGGGAATTGAACCCGCGCATGGTGGATTCACAATCCACTGCCTTGATCCACTTGGCTACATCCGCCCTTAGACTATGTCAAAATGATCTATATCTCAAATTCTACGCTTCCATTATCCTTTTTTTGTTTCTAACAAAGGAAAAAATGCTAAAGAAGCATGAAAGAAATCATATATCATATAAAAATATCATATAAAAATTTATAAATAAAAAGATTACTAATTCAATAAATATAAAGTAGAGGGGTGGAGTGGAGAATTATGGGACAAAAAATAAATCCGCTTGGTTTCAGACTTGGTACAACTCAAAGTCATGATTCTATTTGGTTTGCACAACCAACAAATTATTCTGAGAATATACAAGAAGATAAAAAAATACGAGATTGTATAAAAAATTATATACAAAAAAATAGAAAAGTATCCTCTGATGTCGAGGAGATTGGAGAGATAAAGATTCAAAAAAGAATCGATCTAATTCAAGTCATAATATATATGGGATTTCCAAAGTTATTAATAGAGGGAAAACCTAAAAAAATCGAAGAATTACAGATCAATATGCAAAAAAAACTAAATTGTGTGAATAGAAAACTAAACATTACTATTGTAAAAGTTGCAAATGCTTATAAAGACCCCAATATTATTGCAGAATTTATAACTGGACAATTAAAAAATAGAGTTTCTTTTCGTAAAGCAATGAAAAAAGCTATTGAATTAACTGAACAAGCGGGTACAAAGGGAGTTCAAGTACAAATTGCCGGACGTATTGACGGAAAAGAAATTGCACGTGTAGAATGGATCAGAGAAGGTAGGGTTCCTCTACAAACCATTCAAGCTAAAATTGATTATTGTTGCTATAAAGTTCGAACTATTTATGGGGTTTTAGGGCTCAAAGTTTGGATATTTTAAAAATAAAAAAAGATGTTATTCTTTATATTAAATATCTTATATTTATTATTTATTATATATATATAACAAAAAATGAAAAATTACATGTCTCGATTTTTATTCTCCAAAAATTATCTATTTTATAAGATTGAATTGACAAAAATAATGAAATAAATCATTTCATATTGATAGTATTGCAATGCTTAGTGTGTGACTCGTTAGTTTTTTATAACGGTTCAAATTTAACATTTAACAAAAAAATAAACCGATTCATAGTTTAAATTAAAATGAATGAATAATCAACGCATCGCTTCGGATTATCTCGATCTAAAGAACTAGTCAAAACAAAAAAATAAAAAAAAAGATATATTATAACAACTGAAATATTGTAAAGTATAAAAAAAATCTTATTTAGTTGTAAAGCAATAAAAATATATAGATAAATAAAGAGGTGAAAGAAATAAAAAGATATCAATGATATAGAATTCTAATATGTAAAGGTCTATGGGTCATCCCATAAAAGGTAATGAATGTAATAAAGCATAAAATCAATCTAATCTAAAAAAACATATATATATTAGTAACATAAACAATTTAAGAGCTATGAATCGATAAAAACTGATAATATTGATTTACGAAAAAACATAATGAATATTCTAAAAAAATATTCTTTTAGATATAAGAAAGGCTCCATTGTCGAATTAAGACCTAACCATTAACCGAGAAGCAATGGGAACGACGAAACCTGCAAATACTTAAGAGTTTCTTAAAAACAAAATCTTAAGAATTCATTAGATGGGATGGCGGAAGAAACCAAAAAACAATGCACTTTTTAGGAGTTGTGCCCTACATTACATCTGAATTTTACAAAAAAAAGAGTAAATATTCGCCCGCGAGATTTTTGATTTTATTTAATTTTTTATATTTTTGCCACTTCTATATATTCTAATAATAAAAAGGAAAAGGCAATTCATTAGAACATTATAAAAAATAAAAAAATAAAATTATTTAGTTATATATGGATAACAAAAAAGGTTTATAAGAATACATATTCAATTCTATATCAAAACAAGATAAAAAAAATTTCGAATAAATTAAATTAATAGATTCATTCTATTAAATCTCAAAAAATACCGCAATTCAATTATTCATTAAAGATATGAATATTTGTGCATAATATTTTATTTTATAAATTAGATTGAATCTAGCTATCTATAGCTATATATAGATATTTGAATTGCTTCATTCGCGAGGAGCCGTATGAGGTGAAAATTTCATGTACGGTTCTGTAATAAAGATGGAATTTAGAAACAACTATCAATTAGAACCCCCAAAGAACCAGATTTCGTAAACAACATAGAGGAAGAATGAAAGGAATATCTTATCGAGGTAATCATATTTCCTTCGGAAGATATGCTCTTCAGGCACTTGAACCAGCTTGGATAACATCTATACAAATAGAAGCGGGACGACGAGCAATGTCACGAAATGTTCGCCAAGGTGGACAAATATGGGTACGCATATTTCCAGACAAACCAGTTACAGTAAGACCGACTGAAACGCGTATGGGTTCAGGAAAAGGATCTCCCGAATATTGGGTAGCTGTCGTTAAACCTGGGAAAATACTTTATGAAATGGGTGGGGTACCTGAAAATATAGCAAGAAAAGCTATTTCAATAGCATCATCTAAAATGCCTATACAAACTCAATTCATTATTTCAGCATAAGAAATGAGAACCAAAGGAAAGAGGTATTTAGGATAAAAACAAAAAATGCAATTGTAAGTTTATTTTTTTGAACACTAAATATTTTTACTTCCTTTTTTGGACTGAAAGAATAAAAAAATGATATGATTCAACCTCAAACTCATTTGAATGTAGCTGATAACAGCGGAGCACGCGAACTGATGTGTATTCGAATCCTAGGAACTAGTAATCGACGATATGCTTATATTGGCGACATTGTTGTTGCTGTAATCAAACAAGCAGTACCAAATACGAACTTAGAAAGATCAGAAGTGATCAGAGCTGTAATTGTACGTACTTGTAAAGAACTGAAACGTAGCAACGGTATAATAATTCAGTATGATGATAATGCTGCAGTTGTCATTGATCAAGAAGGAAATCCAAAAGGAACTCGAATCTTTTGCGCAATAGCCCGGGAATTGAGACAATTAAATTTCACTAAAATAGTTTCATTAGCACCCGAAGTATTATAAGAAGGAACCGTGATATGGATACATTATTTTTTTTTTTTTTAGATATTCATTAATCTGTTTTATCTCAAATATATCTTTTGTAGTCATTATTAAAAGTATTAGAAGTAGTCATTATTCTTTATTTTAGATTAATACTGGATAACCTAAACAATATCTATATCTATTTATAGAGATAGATATATATATATAGATAGAAAGTGAAAAATAAAATAATAAATAGAAAAAGGAGCATGTTGATTATATAGAAAGTAAGGGACAATAATCATTTTCGTTTATCATGGGTAAGGACACCATCGCTGACATAATAACCTATATACGAAATGCTGACATGAATAAAAAAGAAGTGATTCAAATAACATTGACTAACATCACAGAAAACACTGTAAAAATACTTTTACGAGAGGGTTTTGTTGAAAACGTCAGAAAACATAGAGAAAACGACAAATATTTTTTAATTTTAACTCTACGGTATAGAAGAAATAGAAAAGGATCTTATAAAAGTTTTTTAAATTTAAAACGGATCAGTGCACCCGGTCTACGAATATATTATAATTATAAACGAATCCCTCGCATTTTAGGAGGCATGGGGATTGTCATTCTTTCAACTTCTAGAGGTATAATGACAGATCGAGAGGCTCGATTAGGAAGAATCGGCGGAGAAGTTTTATGTTATATATGGTAATCTTTCTAACATCCGAATTATATGAGAAACTTCTATCAAAAAAGAGAGAGAAAACACAAGTTTATAATATAACTTCGCCTCTTTTGTATATTTGTGAATTGAGAATAAATTTAACTGGAATTGGAAAAAATAAAAAAAAGGGGGGGTTCGCGAAGATTTCATTACTAAACGAAAAAGTTATCCATGAATTATCCCCCAAGGTATGTTTCAGGTTACCTTATATATAATATATATAATTAATATATAATTAATGCAAATTGGATTTTGGTTATAGGCTATGTTTCCAAAAAGATTCAACATATTTTTTATGAGTATACGATAAGAAAAGAAAAAAGTATAAGTCATTCAAATTAATTGGGATATTTTGAACCTCAACATTCTCTTTATGGGGAAGGCCACAATTAGAAGTAAAAAATGTAAGGAAACCTTATTTTCTTCCAATAAATAAATTCAGAATTAACTTATTAAGGAATGGTAAATATGAAAATCAGGGCCTCCGTTCGTAAAATTTGTGAAAAATGTCGATGGATTCGAAGACGAGGGCGAATTATAGTAATTTGTTCCAATCCAAGACATAAACAAAGACAAGGATAATATTTTAACAAACGAACGCTTTATAAAAAAATATTTAAAAAATATGGAATATAGAAATTTATATTTTATTCTAAATATATTATTCTATCAAAATCAAATATCCAAGTTTTATAAGAAATATTAATAAAATTTCAAATTTTATTTAAGAAATTTATTTTCATCGAAATAGAATATAATTAATATAGAAAAATAAAATATTAATTATAGTTAGAAAATAATTTAGAAAGAATCCGTTTTTTACATGAAATGGATATATCCATACCCTATATCTTGTATGGATTTTTTGAAATGAAAGAATGAAATATGGTAAAACCTATACCTAAAACGGATTCGCGTAAAAATGTACGTATTGGTTCGCGTAAACATACTCGTAAAATACCAAAGGGAGTTATTCATGTTCAAGCTAGTTTCAACAATACTATTG